AATGAAGTGCCTGAAAAAAGGGTTATCGTGATAGGATAAATTATGTAATTTATCATTACCTTCATTATAACTACATTTAATAGAATTAAACTATCCCCTAGAATATCAAAAATTCTTGTGCACCATACACCAAAATGTATATACTGTAGAAAAGTAAGCTAATTTAAGCTAATGGGTTCATACCCCATTTATAGAGGGAGAACCTCTCTTCTCTAATGTCCAATAATTCAACAAAAATTCTTTTTTTAACAACCTTAATTAGAGGAATTATAATTACAATTTCCTCTAACTCTTGATTAGGAGCATGAATAGGATTAGAAATCAACCTTTTATCCTTCATCCCAGTGATATCAAGAAACGAAAATATTTTTACAACCGAAGCTTCTTTAAAATATTTTCTAGTACAAGCTCTAGCTTCATCAATTTTGTTATTTTTTATTATCTCAAAAACAATTTTAGAAGATATATTTTCATTAATTAATTCAGTATCATCAAGAATAATTATAACAACACCTTTATTATTAAAAGGAGGTGCAGCCCCATTTCATTGATGATTTCCAAGTGTAATAGAAGGTCTAAATTGAAGAAACTGTTTTATTTTAATAACATTGCAAAAAATTGCACCTTTAATTTTAATCTCTTATTCATTGAAATTATCAATATTTTATACAACAATTATTGTTCTTTCAGTAGTTGTAGGATCAATTGGTGGTTATAATCAAATTTCAATTCGAAAAATTTTAACTTATTCATCAATTAATCATATAGGATGAATACTTGCAGCAATACTTTTAGGAGAAAATTTTTGATTAATATATTTTTTGATTTATTCAATTTTAACATTAACCATTATTTCAATCATTTCACCATTTAATATTTCCTTTATTAATCAAACCTTTTTACTTAATAATGATAATCCTATTATAAAGTTTTTATTATTTACTTCATTACTTTCATTAGGTGGTCTTCCTCCTTTCTTAGGTTTTTTACCTAAGTGATTAATCATTCAATCAATAATTATTAACAAAATATCTTTTATTGTAACAATTATAGTAGTTTTATCTTTAATCACTTTATATTACTATTTACGAATTTCTTATTCATCTTTTATAATTCTCCATTCAGAGCCATCTTGAAATATTCAAATACATAGTAATAAACTTATAATAATCACATTAACTTTATCATCAGTATCCTTATTAGGTTTAATTATATGTTCAACTGTAATTATTATCTATTAAGGCTTTAAGTTAATAAAACTAATAACCTTCAAAGCTATAAATAAAGAGGTATTCTTTAAGCCTTAGTAGTCTTACTACTCCTATAGAATTGCATTCTATTATCATGAATGAATATAAGGCTAATTTAGTAGAAGAGTTTATTACTCCTATATAGATTTACAATCTATCACCTTAAATCTCAGTCATTCTACTAATTTGAAACGATGATTATTCTCAACAAATCATAAAGATATTGGAACATTATATTTTATTTTTGGAGCTTGATCAGGTATAGTTGGTACTTCATTAAGAATATTAATTCGTGCAGAATTAAATCAACCAGGATCATTAATTGGAGATGATCAAATTTATAATGTTATTGTCACAGCACATGCTTTTATTATAATTTTTTTCATAGTTATACCAATTTTAATTGGGGGATTTGGAAATTGATTAGTACCTTTAATATTAGGAGCTCCTGATATAGCATTTCCACGAATAAACAATATAAGTTTTTGATTATTACCACCTTCATTATCATTATTATTAGCAAGTAGTCTAGTTGAAAGAGGAGCTGGGACAGGTTGGACTGTATACCCACCTTTAGCTAGTGGTATTGCTCATGCTGGAGCATCAGTTGATTTAGCAATTTTTTCATTACATTTAGCAGGAGTATCCTCTATTCTAGGAGCTGTTAATTTTATTTCAACAACTATTAATATAAAACCTATTAATATAAGTCCTGATCGAATTCCTTTATTTGTTTGAGCAGTAGGGATTACTGCATTATTATTACTATTATCATTACCCGTATTAGCAGGAGCTATTACTATATTATTAACAGATCGTAATTTAAATACATCATTTTTTGATCCAGCTGGAGGAGGTGATCCTATTTTATATCAACATTTATTTTGGTTTTTTGGTCATCCTGAAGTTTATATTTTAATTTTACCTGGATTTGGTATAATTTCTCATATTATTTGTCATGAAAGAGGAAAAAAAGAAGCATTTGGTAATTTAGGTATAATTTTTGCTATATTAGCCATTGGATTATTAGGATTTGTTGTTTGAGCTCATCATATATTTACAGTAGGAATAGATGTAGATACTCGTGCATATTTTACCTCAGCTACTATAATTATTGCTGTTCCTACAGGAATTAAAATTTTTAGTTGATTAGCTACTATATATGGATCACAATTAACTTATAGAGCTCCTTGTTTATGATCTTTAGGATTTGTATTTTTATTTACTGTAGGTGGTTTAACAGGTGTAGTTTTAGCTAATTCATCAATTGATATTGTACTTCATGATACTTATTATGTTGTAGCTCATTTTCATTATGTATTATCTATAGGAGCTGTATTTGCTATTATAGCAGGATTTATTCAATGATATCCTTTATTTACAGGTTTATCATTGAATCCAAAATGATTAAAAATTCAATTTACTATTATATTTCTAGGTGTAAATTTAACTTTTTTCCCTCAACATTTTTTAGGATTAGCTGGAATACCTCGTCGGTATTCAGATTATCCTGATGCATATACTGCATGAAATGTATTATCTTCTATTGGATCAATAATTTCATTTGTTGCAGTTTTAATATTCATTTTTATTATATGAGAAAGTATAATTACAAACCGGCAAGTTTTATTTCCCACTCAAACAAGAAATTCAATTGAATGATTCCAAAATATTCCCCCAGCTGAACATAGTTATGCTGAATTACCTACAATTTCCCATTAAATTCTAATATGGCAGATAAGTGCAATGGATTTAAGCTCCATATATAAAGTTTTTAACTTTTATTAGAAAATGACAACATGAGCTAATATAAATTTACAAGATAGAGCATCTCCAATTATAGAACAATTAATTTATTTCCATGATCATACTCTAATGATTATTTTAATAATTTTAGCAGTAGTTTCTTATATAATGATTTTATTATTTAATAACAAATTTATTAATCGATTGCTATTAGAAGGACAAATAATTGAAGTTGCCTGAACAATTGCACCTGCAATTATTTTAATTTTTATTGCTCTTCCTTCTCTTCGATTACTTTATTTAATAGATGAAATTAATAACCCTGCAGTAACTTTAAAAACAATTGGACATCAATGATATTGAAGTTATGAATATTCAGATTTTTTAAAAGTAGAATTTGATTCATATATAATTCCACAAAATGAAATAAAAGATGATGATTTTCGATTATTAGATGTTGATAATCGTGCTGCTTTACCTATAAATACTTTTATTCGAATTATTATTACAGCAGCTGATGTTCTTCATTCTTGAACCGTACCAAGCTTAGGAGTGAAAGCAGATGCAACACCTGGTCGTTTAAATCAAACAAGTTTTTTAATTAATCGACCAGGTCTATTTTATGGACAATGTTCAGAAATTTGTGGTGCAAATCATAGATTTATACCAATTGTAATTGAAAGAATTTCTATTAATAAATTTATTGATTGAATTTCAAATATTAGTGAATAGATCATCAGATGACTGAAAGCAAGTAATGGTCTCTTAAACCAGTTCATAGTAATCTAGCACTTACTTCTGATGATGAAGAATTAGTTAAAATATAACATTAGAATGTCAAACTAAAATTATCAAATAATGATATTCTTCTATTCCTCAAATAATACCTCTTAGATGATTATCTTTATATATTTTTTTTTCATTAATATTAATATTATTTACCTTTATAAATTATTATTCTTATATTCCTCAACCAACTATATCAAACAAGAAAATAATTAATATTAAAACAATAAATTGAAAATGATAACAAATTTATTTTCTGTATTTGATCCATCAACAACATTTAATAATTTATCATTAAATTGAATTAGAACTACTCTTGGTCTTTTATTAATTCCAACTAGATTTTGATTAATTCCTTCACGCCATTTCATATTATGAAATAAAGTATTATTAAATTTACATAAAGAATTTAAAACATTAATTGGATATAAATCTATTAATAAAGGAAGAACATTTATTTTTATTTCATTATTTTCAATTATTATATTTAACAATTTTCTAGGATTATTTCCATATGTATTTACTAGAACAAGACATATAACTATAACATTATCCTTAGCCTTGCCTCTTTGATTAAGATTTATAATTTTTGGTTGAATTAATAATACACAACATATATTTGCCCATTTGGTTCCACAAGGTACCCCTGCTGTATTAATACCTTTTATAGTATGCATTGAAACAATTAGAAATATTATTCGTCCTGGAACTTTAGCAGTCCGATTAGCTGCAAATATAATTGCAGGTCATTTATTATTAACATTATTAGGTAATACTGGCCCTAATTTAACAGTTTCTCTTTTATCTTTATTAATTGGTACACAAATTGCTTTATTAATTTTAGAGTCAGCAGTTGCAATTATTCAATCATATGTATTTGCTGTATTAAGAACCTTATATTCTAGAGAAGTTAATTAATGACAAGACATGCTAATCATCCTTTTCATTTGGTTGATCAAAGACCTTGACCTTTAACAGGGGCTGTTGGTGCTATAATTATAATAACAGGTTTAATTAAATGATTTCATCAATTTAATAATGAATTAATATTTGTTGGAATATCAATTATAATTTTAACAATAATTCAATGATGACGAGATATTGTTCGAGAAGGAACATATCAAGGATTACATACTAAATTTGTTACTACAGGATTACGATGAGGAATAATTTTATTTATTATTTCAGAAATCTTCTTTTTTATTTCATTTTTCTGAGCTTTTTTTCATAGAAGCCTTTCCCCAACTATTGAATTAGGATCTCTTTGACCTCCTATAGGAATTTTACCTTTTAATCCTTTACAAATTCCACTATTAAATACAGCTATTTTACTTGCATCAGGTGTTACTGTAACTTGAGCCCATCATGGTTTATTAGAAAATAATTATAATCAAAGATTACAAGGATTATTTTTTACTGTAACTTTAGGAATTTATTTTACCATTTTACAAGCTTATGAATATATTGAAGCACCTTTTACTATTGCTGATTCAGTTTATGGATCATCTTTTTTTATAGCTACAGGATTTCATGGACTACATGTAATTATTGGTACTACTTTTTTATTAACATGTTTATTACGACATTTATATTTACATTTTTCATCAGGTCATCACTTTGGATTTGAGGCTGCAGCATGATATTGACATTTTGTAGATGTCGTTTGATTATTTTTATATGTATCAATTTATTGATGAGGTAGATAATTATTTATTTAATATAAATAGTATATTTGACTTCCAATCAAAAAGTCTGTAAATAACAGAATAAATAATGTATTTAATTTCTATTATAGTTATTTTAATTACTATACTTTCAATAATTATTATATTATTAGCAACTTTATTATCAAAAAAAACCATTGAAGATCGAGAAAAATCATCACCTTTTGAATGTGGTTTTGACCCTAAAAGATCTGCTCGACTACCTTTTTCCTTACGATTTTTTCTTATCGCCGTAATTTTTTTAATTTTTGATGTTGAAATTGCACTTTTATTACCTATAACAATTATTATAAATTTATCTAATATTAATTCATGAATTTTAATTAGATCTATTTTTCTATTTATTTTATTAATTGGACTATATCATGAGTGAAATCAGGGATCTCTTGAATGGGCATCATAGGATAGTAGTTAAGTATAACATTTGGGTTGCATTCAAAAAGTATTGATTTTTCAATCTATCTTAAGTAAGAAGCAATAACTGCAATTAGTTTCGACCTAATTATCTGGTATTAAATTACCCTTACTTATTTAACTGAAACCAAAATAGAGGTATATTACTGTTAATAATATAATTGAATAATAATATTCCAGTTAAGGAAATATGTTGATCAAGTGAAAGCTGCTAACTTATCACTTTAGCGGTTAAATTCCGTTTATATTTCTAAATTTATGTAGTTTATAAAAACATTACATTTTCACTGTAAAGATAAAATTTATTTTCATAAATATACCTAAAGATTAATTTAATCTCCTTAGTATCTTCAATACTATGCTCTTTATAAGCTATTTAAGTATTAAATATATATTAATATAAATATAATTACAACAATTCACATTACAAAAAATAATATAAATATTTTTAAATTATTATATTGTCACCATTGATTAATTCTACTCAACTTTATAAATATATAATATAAACCTTGACCACCAAAATATTCATTTCAACCATTATCAAATGATTTTAATGAATTATATCCAATAATTAAAGGATAATATGATACTCCATATGTAAAAATATAAGGTATATATCATATAGATCCTAAAAATCTTCTAATTAATCCAAATTTTATTGATAATAAATTTCTACCTACATTACATTTAGATAATTCATATCCTAATCAACCTCCTACTAAACTAACCATAATAACTAAAAGTTTTAAATATAAAGGTAAAATAATTAAAGAAGGTGATGGAAAGATAATTCATCTTAAAGAAGCACCTCCTAAAATAACTATAATTAATAATCTAATTATACCCTTCAATATAAATTTATTTTCTTCACCTATAAAATAAAAACAACTTAAATTAAAATCACCACATAAAGTATAATAAAATAATCGAAGAGAATAACAAACTGTTAATCCAGTAGATACATAAAATAAAATAAAACCAAAGATATTTATATATCTTAAAGAAACTATCTCTAAAATTAAATCTTTAGAATAAAATCCTGCTAAAAAAGGTATACCACACAATGCAAAATTTGATACTATTAAACAAGACGAAGTTAGTGGTATCTGAAATGCTAAACTTCCTATAAAACGAATATCCTGAGAATCTTTTATTGAATGAATTACTACTCCAGCACATATAAATAATAATGCTTTAAATAAGGCATGAGTTAATAAATGAAAAAAAGCTAATCTAGCAAAACCTATTGATAAAATTCTTATTATTAAACCTAATTGACTTAATGTAGATAAAGCAATAATTTTTTTTAAATCATATTCAAAATTTGCACCTAGTCCTGCTATAAATATAGTAAGGCCTGAAATTAATAATAATAAAATATTTAATCAACTATTAAAAGATCTACTAAAACGAATTAGTAAATATACCCCGGCCGTAACTAATGTTGATGAATGAACTAATGCAGAAACTGGAGTAGGAGCAGCTATAGCTGCTGGTAATCAAGCAGAAAAAGGAATTTGAGCACTTTTAGTTATAGCAGCTAATACCACTAAAAAAGTAATAATTTCCATTTCCAATCTATATTTTATACAATCCAAATAATAAATATAATTCCATCTACCAAAGTTTAATATTCAAGCAATTACTATTAATAAAGCAACATCACCAACACGATTAGATAAAGCAGTTAATATTCCTGCATTATAAGATTTAACATTTTGATAATAAATTACTAAACAATAAGATACTAATCCTAATCCATCCCAACCTAATAAAATTCTAATTATATTAGGACTAATAATTAAAAATATTATAGATATTACAAATAGTAAAACAAGATAAATAAATCGATTTAAATTATAATCTCCATGTATATAGTCTTCTCTATAAAAAATAACTATAGAAGAAATAAAAAATACAAATCCCATAAATAATAAAGACATCCAATCAAATAAAAAAGTTATTACAATTCTATTTGAATTTAATATAATAATTTCCCATTCAATAAAATAAATAATATCATTTATAATAAAATAAAAACCAGAAGAAACTATAATAATTCTTAATATTAACAAAAAGATAAATCTAATATAACAAATTGATATATATTTCATGACCTAAAATAGATATTCTATATCACCGACACCACAAATCGATATTTTATTTAAACTATTTAAGTTATATTCAAAATATAATAATATCTCTCTTCAAAATAAGTAAATTTAATGGAAATCAATGTAAAAATAATAATAAAAATTCTCGAGTATATCCTAAAGAACAAGAATAAATTCCTGAATAAATTATACCATGTTGTCTATACGAAAATAAATATAAAGTATAAGCCGCACTAAAAAAAGATAAAAAAATTAATATAATTATAGTTAATCAAGATCATCTTACTAATCTATTTAATAATCTAATTTCTCCTAATAAATTTAAAGAAGGAGGAGCAGCTATATTACATGATCTAAGTAAAAATCATCATATTGCCAATCTAGGTATAAAATTTATTAAACCTTTATTAATTAATAATCTTCGTCTTCCCAATCGTTCATAGCTAATATTTGCTAAACAAAATAAACCTGAAGAACATAAACCATGAGCAATTATTAAAGTATAAGAACCACAAAATCCTCAATAAAATATAGTTATTAATCCTCCAATTACAATTCCCATATGAGCAACTGAAGAATAAGCAATTAAAGCCTTTAAATCAGTTTGTCGTATACAAATTAATCTAACCAATACACCTCCAACTAATCTAATTGAAATTCATAAATAATTTAATTTTATTCCAATTGACATTAATATAATATATACTCGTAATAATCCATAACCTCCTAATTTTAATAATACTCCTGCTAAAATTATTGAACCAGATACAGGTGCTTCAACATGAGCCTTAGGAAGTCACAAATGAACTATAAATATAGGTATTTTAACTAAAAATGCAATAATTATTCCTAAATAAAATAAAATTCTAACTTCATTTATTATATTAATTAAACTAAAATCAATTAATCCTAAAGTATTATAAATATATATAATACAAACTAATATTGGTAAAGAAGCTAGTAAAGTATAAAATAATAAATAAATACCAGCTTGTAATCGTTCTGGTTGATATCCTCAACCCAAAATCAAAAATAAAGTAGGGATTAAACTTCTTTCAAAAAATAAATAAAAAGAGAATAAATTTATTCTTCTAAATGTACAATATAATATAATTAGTAAAAATAAAACAATACATAAAAAAAATGAAGAAAAATAATTATGACGTAATACAGATTCACTTGCTATAACTATTAAAACACAAATTCATAAACTTAATATAATTAATCCATATGAAATATAATCACAACCAAATAAATATCTAATTCCTCCTCAACAAAAAAAATAAGAAAATATAAATATAAATATAAATAATAATAAAAAAATTATAGATTGAACCATCCACCAAAATCTTCCTATAAAACAAACAGGGATTAAAAAAATTAAAAAAAATAAGAATTTTAACATTGAAGTATTCTATAAGTTTGAAAATAATCATTTCCATATCTACGAATTATTGATACTAAAATAGATAGGCCTAAAGCTCCTTCACAAACAGAAAAAGTAAGAAATACTATTCTAAAAAACAATTCATAATTAAATGAATTTAGATAATTATATAAAACAATATATAATATTAATACAATAAATTCTAAACTCAATAAGGTAACTAATAAATGCTTACGATTTGAAGAAAAAACCCAAATTCCACAGAAAAAACATATAAAAATATAAATTATCATTTGTTTTAATAATTTAATAAAAATATTGGTCTTGTAAATCAAAAATAAGGTTTAACCTTTTAAAACTTCAGAGAAAGAAATATTTCTATCATTAATCTCCAAAATTAATATTTTACATTAAACTATTCTCTGAGATTAAAATTATTTTAATAACTATAAGAACTTTATTAAGAATTTCATTTACACAAATAAATCATCCATTAGCAATAGGATTAATTTTATTAATTCAAACGGTACTAATTTCATTAATTAGAGGAATATTATCACAAACATTTTGATTTTCATATATCTTATTTTTAATCTTCCTAGGAGGAATATTAATTTTATTTATTTATGTAACAAGATTAGCATCAAATGAAATATTTTTTCTATCAACTAAAATTATTGTCTCTAGAATTATTATATTTATAATTTTTATTATTATTTTTTCAATATCAAAATTAGCACTTAATCAAAATCAAGAAATAATATATTTTTTAACAACTAACAATTCTTTAATTAATTCATTAACAAAATTATATAATCAACCTACAGGTATTATTACTATTTTATTAGCTTCATATTTATTTCTTACATTAATTGCAGTAGTTAAAATTACTAATATTTTTAAAGGCCCTTTACGACAAATAAACTAATGAATAAACCTATACGTGTTTCACATCCCCTATTTAAAATTGCAAATAATGCTCTTATTGATTTACCTTCACCTTCAAATATTAGAACCTGATGAAATTTTGGATCATTATTAGGATTATGCTTAGTAATTCAAATTGTTACAGGAATCTTTTTAGCAATACATTATTGTCCTAATATTGAATTAGCCTTTAATAGTGTAAATCATATTTGTCGTGATGTTAATTATGGTTGATTACTTCGAACATTACATGCTAACGGGGCATCAATATTTTTCATTTGTATTTATATACATATTGGTCGAGGAATATATTATGGATCATATAAATTAATCCATACATGATCTGTAGGTGTATTAATTTTATTTTTAACTATAGCTACAGCTTTTATAGGATATGTTTTACCTTGAGGACAAATATCCTTTTGAGGTGCAACAGTAATTACTAATCTTTTATCAGCTGTACCTTATATAGGAATTGATTTAGTTCAATGAGTTTGAGGAGGATTTGCTGTTGATAATGCTACTTTAAATCGATTCTTTACATTTCATTTTTTATTACCTTTCATTATTGCAGCTATAGTATTAATTCATTTATTATTCCTTCACCAAACCGGATCTAATAATCCCTTAGGATTAAATAGTAATATTGATAAAATTCCTTTTCATCCTTATTTTTCTATTAAAGATACTTTTGGATTTATTATTTTAATTATATTTTTAACAATTTTAACTCTTAAAGAACCTTATATTTTGGGAGATCCAGATAATTTTATTCCTGCTAACCCATTAGTAACACCTGTTCATATTCAACCAGAATGATATTTCTTATTTGCTTACGCAATTTTACGATCAATTCCTAATAAATTAGGAGGTGTTATTGCTCTTGTAATATCTATTGCAATTCTATTTATTCTACCTTTATATAAATCAAACTTCCGAGGAATACAATTTTATCCAATTAATCAAATTTTATTTTGAATTATAGTAAGAATTGTAATTCTATTAACCTGAATTGGAGCACGACCTGTTGAAGAACCATATATTATTACTGGACAATTATTAACTATTTTATATTTCTCTTACTATATTCTTATTCCATTAATAAATAAGTCATGAGATAATTTAATTAGATAGTTAAATACTTTATGAAAGTATTATGTTTTGAAAGCATAATTAAGAGGTTTAATTCCTCTATTAACTTAATTACTTAATAATATTCACTAAATATAAAAGGAAAAAAAGAAAATTTTTAAACCTAAAAAAAAAATAAGATAATTTAATGATAAAGGTAAAAATCTCTTTCAAGCCAAATATATTAATTTATCATAACGAAACCGAGGTAAAGTACCACGAGCTCAAATAAATAAAAATGATAAAAAACTTAATTTAATATAAAAAAATAATGAATTAGTATCACCCCCAAGAAAAAGAATACAAAATAATATTCTCATAAATAAAATACTTGCATATTCAGCCAAAAAAATTAAAGCAAATCCTCCTCTTCTATATTCAACATTAAAACCTGAAACCAATTCAGATTCACCTTCAGCAAAATCAAAAGGAGTCCGATTAGTTTCAGCTAAACAAGAAGTAAATCATACTAAAGCTAAAGGAAATGTAATAAAAATAAATCAAATATAATTTTGAAAAGAATAAAATATAAATAAATTATATCTACCAACAAGAAATACAAAAGAAAGCAAAATTAAAGCTAATCTTACTTCATAAGAAATAGTTTGAGCTACCGCTCGTAATCCTCCTAATAATGAATAATTAGAATTTGAAGATCAACCAGCAATTATTACAGTATAAACTCCTAATCTAGTACAAGATAAAAAAAATAATAAACCCAATTCAAATGAATATAAACCAGAAAAATAAGGCATAATCAATCAAGTCAATAACGCTAAAAATAATCTAAAAACTGGAGCAAAATAATAAGATAAATAATTTGATATTAAAGGAAAAGTTTGTTCCTTAGTAAATAACTTAATTGCATCACTAAATGGCTGTAAAATTCCAATAAAACCTACTTTATTTGGTCCTTTACGAATATGAATATACCCTAATACTTTTCGCTCTAATAAAGTTAAAAATGCAACTCCAACTATTACACAAATTAATAAAATAAAACTAATAATAATTAATATAACAATTTCCATTAACAATACTATTTATAGAAATTAATTCTATATAAATAAATTCTAAATCCATTGCACTTATCTGCCAAAATAGTCAATTATTAATATTCAAATATGCAAAATTATTTTTAATATCTGGTCCTTTCGTACTAAAATATTATAATAAATTATAGATAGAAACCAACCTGGCTCACGCCGGTTTGAACTCAGATCATGTAAGATTTTAAAGGTCGAACAGACCTAACATTATTAAACTTCTACACCTAATGTTTATCTTAATCCAACATCGAGGTCGCAACCCTTCTTGTCGATATGAACTCTCAAAAAAGATTACGCTGTTATCCCTAAGGTAATTTAGTCTTATAATCATTATTAATGGATCAAAATTATACAAATAAGTATATATCAAAAAAAAGAGTTTATATTATCTTTCCATCACCCCAACAAAAAAATTTTAAACTATAAAATAATAATCAAACATTTAATATAAATAAAATTATTAAACTCTATAGGGTCTTCTCGTCCCATAATCAAATTTAAGCTTTCTTACTTAAAAATTAAATTCTAAATCAAATTATAAGACAGTATATATCTCGTCCAACCATTCATTCTAGCCTCTAATTAAGAGACTAATGATTATGCTACCTTTGCACGGTCAAATTACCGCGGCCCTTCAACTTAAGTCAGTGGGCAGGTTATACTTTCCAAATAAACGAAAAGAGATGTTTTTGTTAAACAGGCGAATATATAATTTGCCTAATTCCTTATAATTTTATAGTAAAATATAAATAATTCCATAAAAAAAATTATACTAATTTCATCATAATATCAATCAATTCATAATTAAATGACAATTCTTAATAAAAAATTAAAAATTAAATATAAATAAAAAAAATAAATAAGTAAAATTTTAACATTCTTTAATTAATAATCACTTCTAAATCTACTCCACTTACCATAAACAAAAATTTATTAATTTTTACTTCAAAGCTTGTCCCTCAAAGTATTGATAATAATTCAATATTAATTAATAAATAAAATCATAAAATTTAAACTATTATTTGAATTAAATTCATTTCTCAAGAAACCAGATACCTTTAAGAACGATTAGCATATCACTACTATATAATTATCATTAATAATTATATTACATTAACTAACATAATAATATAGCTCTCCTAAGATCGGGAAAAATAAAATAAATAATTAATTTTTAATAAACCCTGATACACAAGGTACAACAAATTAAATCAACTTTTAAAAATTTAAAATAATATTTCAATAACCCTTCAAAGTACAAATAAACTATAACTAATTAAATTAATTCATAAATAAATACAATAACAAATAAATATTTTAATAAAAACTAATAAATAAAAATAATTAAAGTAAATTAATAAATATCAGATTATATTGATTTGCACAATCTAAATTTCAGTGTAAATGAAATTCTTAACTAATAAGATTAATCTGTATCATTCTAGTTACACCTTCCGGTACAGCTACTATGTTACGACTTATCTCACTTTAAACATAACGAGAGCGACGGGCGATGTGTGCATATTTTAGAGCCAAAATCATATTAACAATCTTCATAATATTACTATTAAATCCACCTTTATATTACTAATTTCCAAGTAATAATTCGTATATTAAATAAAAATATTGTAATCCATCTCCACTTAATTATAAACTGCACCTTGACCTGAAAAATTATTTAAAAAATTTTAAAAAAATTTACTCTAAAAAGATTTTCAACAACGGCGGTATACATATTAAATTAAATTAAGTAAGGTCCAACGGGGATTATCGATTACGGGACAGATTCCTCTAAATAGACTAAAATACCGCCAAATTCTTTAAGTTTCAAGACCTTATCTACTACTACTCAAGTTTAACTACTTTACATCTAAAATAATAGGGTATCTAATCCTAGTTTAAATATATTAGATTTCATAGCTTCATTAAATTAATAAAATAAACTCTAAACAAAAATTAAATATTTCACCCAATAATAATCAATCTAAATTCATAATAATAAACAATTAACTATTTTAACTGATATTATTTACTAATATTTTATGTATAACCGCGATTGCTGGCACATAATTAATCAATATTTATTAACAATTACTAAATCAAAATTACTTAAATTTATAATATTTTATACTGCAAATATTAAAATTAAATATTCATTAAGAATAAATAATATTAAAATGCATTAACTTACATATATAATAATGTTCAAATAAATAAATAAGCAAGAATAAAACTTCYCATTTTTGGGTCATTAAACAGAGAGCACTTCAAGAACTTAATAAACTATGGATTTGTAATTCCACAAAATAAAATAAGTACAACTTCCTCCCTATGTCCAATTCTAAAAGAACTTTTTTCAACTTTTTCAACCTTTTCAACCTTTCAACTACTTTTAAAAAAACAGAACAGCATTTTCACAATCTGGATTATTTCATTCACATAATAAATTAAAGTATTCTCTGTATTTCATATATGTAGAGTTAATCATCCTACTTATAACCTCATTTTTTTTTTAATTTTTTAAATGAGGTTATAAGTAGGATGATTAACTCTACCTTAATTATCAAAAATAAATTGTTTAAAATACAGCGAACTATAATATAAATGTTTAATATAAATAAAATACTTGTTAAATATGTAATTATAATTAAATATTAATATATATATATATAAATAATTTATTGACATATTATAAGAATGAATACATATAATTAAATATTTTATATATAAATTCCCTAACTCTATCCAGACAAATATGTTCTTATACTTTATATGATTCGAGTTTATTTAAATAAGTATTTATTACTATCTAAATTTCTATCTTATTAATAGGTAGTTATATTTTGTATCATACATTTATATATATATAATACTTATTGTAAATTCAAAAAATCAATTTTGTCCTTTTACCTACTCACTAAATCGTTTTTAACAGTTATTTATTGTATAAACCGCTGAAAATAAAAGTTCTATTAAATAAAAAG